TTGCAACACTTCCTAAAAAAAGGGGTTTCCATTGGACTAAGGACGGGCAGGAAGAAAGTGAGTGGATCTGCTAATCCCTCATCCTCAAATCAGTCCTTCCCATGGGGTATTGTCTCAACGAATAAATGATTGTAGAAGCGAAATCTTGATATAATTCGAAAAAGCAAGCGACAAGTCCAAGGCAATAAGAAAAAAAAATACGTATTTTTCACATTTCTTTTCTAGGATTAAACAAAGGGATTCGCAAATAAAAGCGCTAATGCCACGACCAGTCCATAAATTGTTAAAGCTTCCATAAAAGCCAGACTAAGCAATAAAGTACCTCGTATTTTACCCTCTGCCTCTGGTTGTCTCGCGATACCTTCTACGGCTTGGCCCGCGGCAGTACCTTGACCAACTCCAGGTCCAATAGAAGCAAGCCCTACGGCCAATCCAGCAGCAATAACGGAAGCGGCAGAAATCAGTGGGTTCATGATAAGCTCCTCGCACCAAAATAAAGAAATGGTTAATGATACAATCAACCAATGAATTATGACTTATTCTTATTATTCCATCACTAAACTACATCCAGTCGAAGTAACTAAGAACTCCGAATTGAAGTAATGTAATGATATTTATTATTGAATCATCAGAACTACTTCGATATCCCGTTTTTAGTTCCTATCCATACGGCTCTAGTTCTTCCATTTCTTTGTTCCGAACCGAACAATTCTTTTAATTATTCGCTCTTTCTCTTCTATATGCTATGCTTATGTTTGATTTCATCCATTTATTCATTCAATCCACAGTCACAGACGAAACAAAAGGACTTCTATTCTATATTGGTATATTGGAATCCCCATCTAAATTCACGGTGGGAGGGTAAGTTAGATATATGAATAGTTCATATATAACTAGTCAATATCTAATATCACATATACATGTGTTTCTTCCATAACGTAAACCTTGCATCTTCTATTCAATCGGACTCTAGAATCATTCTTCGGAGCATCTACAAGAGTTGGCTTATAACCATTACAAAACATATACCTGGTTTGACCTTCCTAACCCTTTTTTATGAATCTCATTTGTAAACTCTTCTCTTATTTTTATTTCTCATTATCCCGCAAAATGAACAGATTAATTAGCCTGAATCATTACATATCAATATCAGGATTTGATTAATCTAATTGCATACAATTAATTAAATAATTAAAATGAAACTTTTTAAAAAGTTTGATCAATCGTTGAAGTGAATTAAATCAAATGAAATGGAAATCGTTCTATATTCTATAGAACATCTTTTTTTGTTTAAGCGCACATCGGAAACAGATAACATAAGAATTCTTATTCAAATTATAAATCGTAATATTGTAATTGACTGAACAAATAGAAATAGAATATTCATTGGAGGTATATGACATAAATGGGCCAAACGGGAATCTTAGGAAAAAGATCTTTTAGATCTCTTTCCTTTTTTACAATTCCCCAATATCGTATCGTAATCTTTTTTGCTACTACTCTCAATCGTATACACCGTACATATCTACCGTATTTGTATATATTATGTTATGTTCCCAAAATCTATTATTTTGAGCCACGCATACATTGTATTTGTGTTAGAATAAGCTAAAAAAGACTATTTCAAAAGCAAGTCAATGATGACCCTCCATGGATTCGCCTATATAAGCGGCAGCTAAAGTTGCAAAAATAAGAGCTTGAATACCACTTGTAAATAATCCAAGGAACATAACAGGTATAGGAACCACCGAAGGTACTAAAGAAACAAGAACAACAACTACTAATTCATCAGCCAATATATTCCCGAAAAGTCGAAAACTAAGTGATAAAGGTTTTGTGAAATCTTCTAGAATGTTAATTGGTAAAAGGATTGGAGTTGGTTGAATGTATTTACCGAAATAACCCAATCCTTTTTTGGTAAGACCCGCATAGAAATATGCCACTGACGTGGGTAAAGCTAAAGCAACAGTAGTATTTATATCATTCGTAGGTGCGGCTAACTCCCCATGAGGTAACTGTATGATTTTCCAAGGTAAAAGAGCCCCTGACCAGTTAGAAACAAAAATAAATAGGAACATAGTGCCAATAAAAGGAACCCAAGGACCATATTCTTCTCCAATCTGAGTTTTGCTCAAGTCTCGAATGAATTCAAGGACATATTCAAAGAAATTCTGACCGTCGGTCGGAATGGTTTGTGGATTCCGAACAGCTACAGTGGCTGACCCTAATAAGATAGCAATTACGACCCAAGAAGTAATAAGTACTTGGGCATGGACTTGGAAACCCCCTATTTGCCAATAGAAATGTTGGCCTACTTCCACACCGGATATATCGTATAACCCTTTTAGTGTGTTGATGGAACATGGTAGAACATTCATATTGCCCTCTGACAGAAATAGAACTAAAAAAGGAATTATTTTGATTCAACCATCTCTTTTTGACTCGCTTACTTGAATCGTATATTTCGGATACCAAGTAATCACATAATATCCCCACCCCAGTGATTTTTATCTCTTTGTTGAAATTCAGGAATAGTAACCGATTCCATAAATCTATGGAGTTTCCCAAAGTAATTGGTTTATCTTATTATTAATCAATGATTTCTTATATAGCTAGAACGACCCTCACAAATTGCGGATACTAATTTGTTAAGAACTAATCGGATTGAAGCTATAGCGTCATCATTCGCTGGAATTGAAATATCTGCGAGATCCGGGTCACAATTTGTATCGATTAAACAAATCGTTGGAATTCCCAAAGTGACACATTCTCGAAGAGCCGTATATTCTTCTTGCTGATCAACGATGATTACAATATCGGGTAACCCCGTCATATATTTGATTCCACCCAAATATGTTTCCAAGTGAGATAACTGTCTTTTCAACATTGCTGCATCTCTTTTCGGAAGATGGTTGAGTCTCCCCGCCTTTTGTTCCGCTCTCAAGTCCCTGAACTTATGAAGTCTCGTTTCTGTAGTGGACCAATTCGTTGACATACCACCGAGCCATTTTTTATTAACATAATGACACCGAGCCCTTATTGCAGCCGATGCTACTAAATCAACTACTTTATTTTTGGTGCCAACTATTAAGAATCGTTTTCCCCTTCTTGCTGCATCAAAAACTAAATCACAAGCTTCTGATAAAAAACGAGCAGTTCTAGTAAGATTTATAATATGAATACCTTTACGCTTTGCAGAGATGTAAGGTGCCATTCTAGGATTCCATTTCCGAGTACCATGACCAAAATGAACCCCGGCTTCCATCATCTCTTCCAAATTGATGTTCCAATATCTTCTTGTCATTTCTCCCCACACTTCCTCTTTTTTTTTAAGAGACGAGGTACCCTGAAATAAATAATTGTTCCAACGGAACTTTCTACCGGGGATTGACCGTTGATACACGGTCCAAGCCATTAATTCCCTTCTATTCGTTATTATCTTTATTACCATTACCAAATTACCATTACCAACTCAAACGATCAAACCGGATAGTTAAAGTTAAAAGGATGAATCCACTCTTAGAAATCATTAAATCCCGTAAATGATTGTTTTGATGTATCATGGAAATTTTTGGGGATACAAGAATCAAATAATTCTCTATGGTGGAACAAAGTATCTCTCATTTCCCCCTCGAATAGATTCTTCTTTTTAATTTCCAAAGGAATGTTGTTATGTTCCCTTGAACGGTGGACCAATCCTTTGAATCCGGTACCAACAGGTATCATCCCCCCCAGAACAACGTTCTCTTTCAGGCCTTTCAACCAATCGATACGACCTCGTAGAGCGGCTTTTGCTAAAACTCGAGCAGTTTCTTGAAAACTCGCCTCGGATATGAAACTTTGAGTATTCAGAGATGCCCGCGTTATTCCCAATAATACGGCTCGGTAACAGATCGCTTCTTCCAAAGCGCGTCCCGTTCGTTCCGCTCGGAACAATCCAATGAGCTCTCCGGGTGAAAAAACATTAGACATTCCATCTTCTGAAACCAACACTTTTGATGTTATTTGACGTACAATAATTTCTATATGCCTATTATGGATCTGAACCCCCTGGGATCGATAAACCTTTTGGATCTTATTAACCAAAGAGATACGACTTTGCGCTATGGTTAGCTCAGCGCCAATCAAGTATTCCCAAGGAATTCCAAGAATTCTTGTTATACGTTCGTTCCAACCCTCAACCCTATTTTCCAGGGTCATCGATATTGAATCAATTGAACGCACTTCTAACACTTGTTCCACTTTTGGAAGACCCTGTGTTATATCACCAGATCTCGATTTTTCATATATAAATGTAACTAACGTATCTCCTTTGTAAAGGATTTCCCCATAATGGCCGTGAACGGTTGCTCCTGGAGTGGCCAAATAGGGCTTAGCTGATCTTATTACTAAAGAGTCAACATGAACAATTAGAACTTGACCAGATTTTAGATGTGGTCCTTTTTTGGATATACATACATTTTCGCAAAAAAACTGCCCCAGGCTAATTATTGTGGATGTCTCTTCACAATAATCGTGATGGAGAAAATACCAATTCAAATTGAATGGATTAAAAATGATGTTACTGCATGGATCGGGATTATAAATTTTCCCATTTTCATCCATTAAATAATATTTAAATACTTGTAAAGTCTGTTTCAAATTGGCAAGTAGCAAATATTTACTTACCAAGATCTGATTATGAGTTATTAACTGGTAATAAGATGAATAAAAATTCGTAATTTTAGGGACAGTCCCTAAAGGACCCAACGAATTCCTAATTGGAATCGGGGGATCTCTTTTAATTGATTCTTTTGTCACATTGTGATATTTCAAAGTGTTGAGTGGACCCATTTGAGAACAATTTGATGATGACAAAATTATCAAAGATTGGCATTCCTTATTTCTATTCAACAATGAACGAAGAGTTCCTTGGTGTCGGCTAAGTGATTGTTGAATCCTTGCCTTGGAATAAAAAGGATTTATATTGGTGCGATCTGATCCATTATCGGGGATCAATC